ATCATAAAATATTCATCTTGACTTGGTGATAAAAAAAGCATCCGTATCCGTGCTTTTTTTGATTTCTCAAAGAGTTCATAAAATGGACTTTCTAACGACCCCCAATCACCAATTCTGGCATGAATTGATAAAGATCCAATAAGTCCAACATTGATTCCTTCAGACGTGTCAATGGGACAAATACGCCCATAGTGACTAGGATGGATATCTCGTATCCGAAAATTAGCAGTTCGCCCTGTTAATCCGCCAGGGCCCAAATAACTCAATTTTCTCCCATGAACGATTTGTGTCAATGGATTAGTTCGATCCAAAACTTGAGATAAGGGGTGTAATCCGAAAAAGGATTCATAAGTAGTTGTTAACGGAGTTGAAGTTACCAAATTCTGAGGAGTAGGTATCAATTTATGCCTAATTGCTCCGGATATAGTTCCCTTAACTACATTTTCTAAACGAGACAGAGCCAACCCGAGCTGGTCTTGTAAAAGATCCGCTACAGAACGAATCCGTTTATTTTTCAAATGATTCATATCATCAAGTGTACCCATTCCAAATTTCATCCCAATCAAATGATCAGCAGCTGCTAATATATCTCGTGGTAACAAAAATATATTGTTCTGAGGTATATTAAGATTCAGTCTCCAATTAATATTTCGGCGACCAATCCTTCCCAATTCACACCTTTGGTGAAAGAATTTTTTTTGTAATTCCTTACATAAGGATTCAGAAAATATTGGATCCCCACCTACACAAGAAAATTGTTGATAAAACTCCAAAATAGCATTTTCTTTTGACCCAATTTTTTTTTTCTCCTTATCGGTCAAGAAAGATAAGAAAATTTCAGGGTAGCAAACATTCTCTAGAATTTCTCTTAGATTCGAACCCATAGCTGATGATAGAACTAGAATAGATATTTTCTGTTTCCTACTCACACGAGCCCATATTCTTGCTTTTTTATCAATCTCTAATTCTAACCTGCCTCCCCAATCTGATATTATGGTGCCGGTATAGACCGAAATCCCGTTATGATCCAATTCTGACTGGTAATAGATACCAGGACTTTGCAATATTTGATTGATCACAATTCTGTATATTCCGTTTACTATAGAAGTTCCAAGGGAATTCATTAAAGGAATGTTTCCAATAAAAATTCTTTGTTCTTGCATATTCCTACTGGTTTTCCAAATTAATCCCGCGGATACATATAATTCAGAAGAATATGTAAGTGATTCATAGACAGCATCGCGTTCTTTTATCAGAGGTTCTACCAATTGATATGTTTCCATAAATAATTGAAATTCAATTTCGTGATCTATATCTTCAATTTTTGGAAACTTAGAAAGTTCTTCTATTAAACCCTGATCAATAAACCGATAAAACCCTTCAAATTGTATCTGATTAAATCCGGGTATTGTAGATGTTCCCTCTTTTCCATCCCCGAGCATCTTTTTTGAATTTCCCATTTATCCGTTTATTGAAAAAATCCCATCCCATCTCTCATTCTTCACCGAATCATATCCATAGAATTCGATCTAGGAATAATGGAATTTCTATTCTGTTTACTGAATCACATGAAATTTTATTCAACTCCACGATATATGGAATGTATGAAATACGTATGAACGGAGACTATATTCAATTGGCATTTTTTATAAGAAAGAGATCCAAATGGAACATAATTGAGAAATACCACTGGAACTTATGGAGTTTTCTAAAGACTAGAAAAAAAGTAATTTCATTTTCACCTATGATATTACATATTCCAATTCGATTGCATACCATTAAAAAAATGTATCCACGATTGGATCTGTTCGAGCGGATAAACATATAATAAATAGAAAACTTTTTTTAACCACTTTCCTTTTCCATGTATTTTTATTTCATTGTTAAAAAAAATATTTGCAGAAAAAAGATTGATTTTTACCTATTTTGAATAGAATAGTTAGAATATCATTGAATTGAAGTAGGTAAGAAAACTTGTGTTTTTTTATTGATTAATTTTTTTGATTATTAAAATCAAAAAGAATGCACAGATATATATGTCTCTTTTTCTTCTTTTATTGTGGTATAGTTCTATTTGGGACAGCACATGCTGTGCTCTATCAAAAATGAAATTTTCTCTTCAATGTATTCAATCAAAAATTTAAATATAAAAATTTATTGAGAATTACTCCTCAAAAGCATCCCTAGAGAGATAAAATACCCCATTATAGAGCTATAGGGGTTTACATATACTCATCATTACTGTTATAATTGAAATTGAAGAAGATTTCTTTTTAATTGAAAAAACTCAATATAGATTAGTTATAAATCCATTTCTAATGATTTTCTTAATATTAATAGAAATAAAAAAATGTCGATTTTAATTCAAAAATGGTCATGAATTTACAGTCAATAGTTAATGGTTCTGGTTTGTACTGGATTCTATATTTTGTGACTGAAAATATATATATATATATAGATTTTTTTTTCGGAGTTGAAAAAAAAAAGAGAAAATTGGAATCTAGTTTCTATCGTTTTGGCGGCATGGCCGAGTGGTAAGGCGGGGGACTGCAAATCCTTTTTCCCCAGTTCAAATCCGGGTGCCGCCTCAACAACAGACTTGAAATCCCCTATTATAACAAACGTAGGAAAAGACTCTTGATACTTTCGTTTCGTTATTCTACGCCCCGGGCTCTCGAGGTTCTATTCTCTAACCTAAAGTTTTGCCTATCAGATTCAAGGAAAACTTAACAGATTCAAGGAAAACTTAAAGTAGTGGAGGGAAATCCGTAAATCTTTACTTGCCACTACTAATTTAGTTCCACTTAATGAGTCTTCCATTAGTTTGGATCGGAATTAAATTAATAGTTTTGGAAAGGACCTAAGATACTTTGGATACAGACTCATGAAAGTCTCGTAATGCTAAGACATTCAATCAATATTAGATTAGATGAAGAATTGCCTTTCATTTTACTTCCAAAAATAAAAAACGATAAAAGAAAGAAAAAGTCTTATTCTTTCTACATGTGAGTGAGATTCCTTGGATACTTCAAAAAGTGTCCATTTGCTTGTGTTTACATCTTGTCGATTCTACTATAAATTCTATAATAAGAATAACTCATTATAAGATAAGTGGATTTTTTGGAGTAGTTCATCAATGGTGACCAAATACCTCTCCCTTTTTTTGACTCTGCACCAGTGATTTCACTATTATTATATTAGTGAACAATAATGGAATAGTTTCTTCATATTCATAGAAATAGGGGACAGAATTCACATGGATATAGTAAGTCTCGCATGGGCTGCTTTAATGGTAGTTTTTACATTTTCCCTATCTCTCGTAGTGTGGGGAAGAAGTGGACTCTAGAGGTACTCCTAATTGCGGAAATAATAAAACTCTCTCAACCTGTATCAATTGTTTTAGTTTTCTAGACCGTTCGGCAATTTTTTCAGATTTTTTTTAGAAATTGGATTTATGTTTTGTTTTATTGACTTGACTCATTTTCTATTTTTATATCAGGGTTTACACGGTTAACCATTCATGGGGTAACCCCCTTTAGAAATCTTCATCGAATGGGGATTATCTGTATTAAATGGATCAAACAAACAAATGAAATTGAGTTGAGAAAGTATGTACATACATTTAATATTCTATTTCATTTATATTGACGTTTATAAAGAAAAAGAGAGATATAGGTGGATTCCTTTATATTAAGATATTTCACTTGTATCTTTATACATTATAATAACCATAATGGCTAGTATGGTAGAAAGAGATCTCTTTCTACCATACTAGCGGGCCCCTTAGGATACTACTACTGAGTCTAATGCATTCCTTTCATTTAAGACGAGAAATTGAAATCCTTTTTTTTTTTCGTTGATAGTCAAATTGTATTCAAATTAATCATTTTGACTAACTGTTTTGACGTAAATTATAAGCAAAAAAGCAGTAGGAACGAGAATGAAGAGTGCAGTAGCAATAAATGCAAGAATATTGACTTCCATAATTTAATCGTTTATTATTTTTTTTTTCTTTGGAATATCTCGGGATTTAATCCCATAGAGATGAGAAATCTTTCGCTTGTAAACTCACTCAGATGAATTTAGATTTCGATGATTTCGAATGAAATAAATATCATGAATAACAATATCGGAGCTATAAAATCGATTCATCGTCCAAGAATTTAATAGTATAACATAGGAAGATCTTTTATCCACACCGAATACATAATGAGAGTCCTGATCCAATCAAAAAATATTGATTTTTAATTCTTTTTCCCTGTTTTCTTTTCTACAACCTAGTACTTTACTTTCCTTGTACAATTATCTGATGAAGTACCATAAAAGAACCTTTTATACTTCGATTGTTTACAAAAATAGTTTCTAAAGAAACTTATTAAATAAACAATAGAAATCAAATAGAGAAAACAAGTACGAAGTGAAATTAAAAATTTTTAAAAGGTCTATCATCTTTTTGGAAAACAAAGAAAGAGAATGTCACAAAGAAAAGACGAGTCCCAGTAAAAAAACTCAAATATTCTAAAAAATTCACTAGTTCAATTTTCTTACGAGTTTTTTCTTCGACATCGACTCTAATCTTTTAAAAGAGCATATTCATTAGGGAAGACTCATTTTATCTTTATTTTTAAAATATCCTCTTTCCTTGGTTGGATTCGAACTGTTTGCAATTCCTTAACTTCATAGAAAGAAAAGTATATATAGGTACTCTTGGCAAATGTATTATACGCTATCCTATTCCATTTTCCTACACGAATTAAGTTGACAAAAAGCAGAAACCCCATACAGTATCTCTTTCTTGACGTGTTGAATGCTCTCAATAATTCGAATTAATTTACATATGTCTCTCTACCATCAATTGGTGCTAGTTAAAATAATGGAAATACCCCTTTCTTTTGCTTGATGAAAAAAGAAAAATAAAACAAAAAGATAAATGAAACCGTTTTTATCCCTTTGCCCAGAAACAAAAGGGGGAGTTAATGTCGTTTTTTTATTGAATCCGC